TTTATATAATGTTTAGTGCGGTGTGAATGCCTTGGAGGAAAAATATAGGCGTAAATAATTACGAGAGTGTTGGTCGAGATATACTGTGACACCAACCCCCCTAATATAGGAAACTAAAGCTGTAAAGCTTACTGTAAACGCAGTGATATGGGGAAGTGAAACATCTTAGTACCCAGTTTGTTAAATCAACCGAGAAGCCATAAGTAGTGGTGAGCGAAAGTGGTGTTTGGCTAAATTAAAAATTTAAAAACAAAAAATTGTTTTTACCTTAGAAGGTTATAGTCCTGTAGTTTTTAATTTTTTTTTTAATAGTAGAACAAGGCAAGTTTACCTTGTTCGAGTTTTGGGGGACCACCCTCAAAGCCTGAGGTTATTTTTCTTTCCGATAGTGAACAAGTACCGTGAGGGAAAGGTGAAAAAGAAGTCGCGACAGTGAATAGATCCTGAAACTCCGCATTTGAGTCGGCGCTTTTAAAAGCAACGGCATACCTTTTGTATAATGGGCAAGTGAATCTTAATAAAAGGCAAGCTTAAGCGTATCAAAGTCTAGGCGAAGATAACTCGAGTCTTAAATGGCGACTCATAGTCTTTTGTTAAGGACCCGAAACCGGTTGATCTAAACTTGAGCAGGCTGATATTGTAGTGGTAACATTTTTTGGAGGGCCGAACCCGTGTATGTGGCAAAATACTGGGATGACTTGAGTTTAGGGGTGAAAGGCCAATCAAAGCCGGTGATAGCTGGATTTCTGCGAAATCTATTTAAGTAGAGCGTTCTATTAGAGTAGTCCGGGGTAGAGCACTGTGCAAGTGAGGGGAGCATTTGCTTTACCGAGCTTTGGCAAACTTCGAATACGGACTTTATTTTTAGGGCAGACAGAACATGTGTGCTAAGATTCATGTTCAAAAGGGAAACAGCCCAGATTGTTAGTTAAGGTCCATGATATAGCTTCAGTGACAAAGGTAATTTATGTTCTGAGACCGTCAGAAGGTAGGCTTGGAAGCAGCCATTCTTTTAAGACAGCGTAACAGCTCACTGACCTAGAGTATAAATTCCGCAAATTTTGAGGGCTTAAAGTTATTACCGAAACTTCAAACAAAACAATATTACTATATTATTTTGTGGTAGCAGAACATTCCGTAGGTTGTAAAAGCTATAGTGTAAACTATTGTGAAGATATCGGAAATGAGAATACTTGCATGAGTAGCACGAAACAATGATAAACGTTGTGGCTGTAAGTCTAAGGTTTCCGATCTAAAGTAAAACTTGGTCGGCAGAAGCGTGTACTTCTAGAAAAAACGGTCCCTAAGCAGTCAAGCCAAGGCTTGTGGTAATGGGTAAGATTATGCTGTGATAAGTAACTGACGAAAAATTCACTTTATTTTTAATAAATTTAAAGGTAAATTATTTTTTCCAAGAAAAAGGCTCTTTTTTAAACCGTACCTTAAACCGTCACAGGTAGACGGGTTGAGAACACTAAGGCCTTGAGATAACCCCGTTGAAGGAACTCGGCAAAATGACTCTGTAACTTCGGAATAAGGAGTAAAAAGTGGCGCGAAAGCTCTACTTTTTGGCACAAAATTGGGGGTAGCGACTGTTTATTAAAAACACAGGTCTCTGCTAACTCGTAAGAGGTTGTATAGGGACTGACACCTGCCCGGTGCCGGTAGGTAAAGGCCCAGTGTTTACGCATTGGTATCAAACCCCGGTAAACGGCGGCTGTAACTATGACGGTCCTAAGGTAGCGAAATTCCTTGTCGGGTAAGTTCCGACCCGCATGAATGGTGTAACGACTTCCCCGCTGTCTCCAACGGGGTCTCAGTGAAATTACAAAGGTCGTGAAGATGCGACCACCCTACAGCTGGACGGAAAGACCCCGTGCACCTTTACTATATGCAACTATTGTAATTCAAAGGTTTTAGTGTAGAATAGGTGGGAGCTTGTGATTTAATTTCTACGGAGATTATTTAGGCGTTAGTGAAATACCACCCAAAAATTTGTTGGTTTACTAACTTACGGACAGTGGTTGCTGGGTAGTTTGACTGGGGCGGTCGCCTCCTAAAGAGTAGCGGAGGCATGCAAAGGTAGGCTCATTTCCAATAAAGGTAAATCGAGCGCAATGGTAAAAGCCTGCTTGACTGTAAGAAAAACATTTCGATCAGAGACGCAAGTCGGTCATAGTGATCCGGTAATTCTTTGTGGAAGGGTTATCGCGCAATGGATAAAAGGTACGCCGGGGATAACAGGCTAATGATCCTCTAGAGCTCCTATCGACGGGTTCGTTTGGCACCTCGATGTCGACTCATCACATCCTGGAGCTGAAAAGGGTTCCAAGGGTTCGGTTGTTCGCCGACGAAAGTGGTACGTGAGTTGGGTTTAGAACGTCGTGAGACAGTTTGGTCCCTATCTTCTGTGGGTGTTTGAAAACTCCGAGGACTATACCTTAGTACGAGAGGACCAGGAAAACTCGATCCCTGGTGTTCCGGTTGTTTTTTCAGGGCAGCGCCGGGTAGCTACATCGAGAAGAGATAATCGACCGTTAGGCGAGAAACTTACCTCAAGTCAAGTTTTCAGTGGGGGTGAAAATTAATCACTTTGATAGGCGGGGGGTGTAAGAGCTGTAAGGTTTTAAGCTGACCTGTACTAATCCTAAAAAGTGGTGTTTAAATAAACAGGCGCGATCCGCGCGCGCTGTGGCATGTACATTTATTTTACTTTGATTAAAAAGTAAAATAAATGTCCGTATTTTTTTTTTGTAAAAGTAGTTTACCTATAGTATAAGAGGAATTATAGTTATAGGGGGTGTGTAACTCAGATGGTTAGAGTAGTGGACTTTTAATCCGAGGGTCTTGGGTTCAAGTCCCAACACACCTATATTACGGGAGCATAACTCAGTGGTAGAGTATATGCCTTACAAGCATGAAGTCGTGAGTTCGATCCTCTCTGGTCCCAACTTTTTTAAGTATGTTGTTTAAAATCATTATCGTAAGTGGTCCGTTATAGTATCAGAATATAAAGCCTTTTTTAAAATGTTAGTTCAAGCCGCTAAACTTTTGGGTGCTGGTCTAGCTACTATTGGTCTAGCTGGAGCAGGTGTGGGTATTGGAACCGTTTTTGGTGCTCTTGTTTTGGGTACTGCGCGTAATCCTTCTCTGAGAGATGAGTTATTCAGAATTGCAATTTTAGGTTTTGCTTTGACAGAGGCTATTGCCCTATTTGCTCTTATGATGGCTTTTTTGATTCTATTTGCTCTGTAGTGTCTATCTTCAGTTGCGATTAAAAATAATATTTGAGAGAAAAAATTTTAGTCGAGTTAGCGGTGTAGTTCAGCGGTTAGAACATTGGAATCATATCCCAAATGGCGGGGGTTCGAATCCCTTCTCCGTTAAATTTATAGCGACTTTGGTGAAATTGGTATACACGTCAGACTTAAAATCTGTTTCTATTTAAAGAGTATCGGTTCAAGTCCGATAAGTCGTAGCATTAATGTGGCGAATATAACTCAGTTGGTTAGAGTACCAGATTGTGGCTTTGGACGACGGGGGTTCAAGTCCCCTTATTCGCCGTTAGGGCTAGATAGTATAACGGGTTAATGCAGTGGGTTGCAAACCCAAAAATGAGGGTTCAAATCCCTCTCCAGCCTTCTTCAATAGCTCAATTGGTAGAGCATATGGCTGTTAACCATAGTGTTGTTGGTTCGAGTCCAATTTGGGGAGAATTAGCTACAGCAAGTTTTAATTGGTGTGCTCGTCGTTTGGGTAGCTCAGTAGGTAGAGTAAAGGACTGAAAATCCTTAGGTCGTTGGTTCAATCCCAGTCCCAAACAATATTAATGCTTTCAAGGATTTTTAATAAATTACGTAATAGCCTTGTTGTTTATCATTTTTCAACTTCATTTAAAGAAGTTGGTTTTTGTGTAAAAATTTTGGATCTTTTGTGGAAAGAAAATTTAATCCGGGGTTATACGAAAAAAAATGGATTAATTACAGTGTTGTTACGATATTACGATGGATCTCCAATATGCTGTCGTTTAACTATTCTTTCTAGACCGCGTGATCGTCTTTATCTATCTTCATTAGATCTTTGTAGGTTGTCTCAGGATTTTGGCGTTTTAATCGTTTCTACACCAAAAGGCATCATGACTGCTGAAAGTGCTATACGCAAAGGGGATGGGGGTGAAATTTTGGGATATGCCTTATGATTGCTCCGGTCTATAGATTGCCCATAGGTGTTAATTGTTTAAGCAACAATGGAAAAGTTTATATTTCAGGGCCTTGTGGCGTAGTTGATTTTGATTGCGTCAGCAAGATATATCGCAAGGGAAATATGGTGGTTTTTTTACCTTATTTGACGCCATATTGTAGTTCTATTTTTACCCAAGCTGTTTTGGGTGTTGTTTTGGGTTATAGCATAGAATTGATTCTTAAAGGAATAGGGTATAAAGTTTATAAGTCTAAGGAAAAACTTATATTTACTCTGGGTTTTAGTCATAGTATCTCTATTGATATTCCCGAGGGTGTGTCTGTACGGTTTAATAAAAAAACATTGTCCTTTATGTCTGCAAATTTTGGACTTTTGCAAAATTTTACAACAAGTATACGTGCATACCGTTTTCCCGATTCTTACAAGGGTGCTGGGGTAGTTTATGTGAACGAAATCGTTACTTGCAAGGAGGGTAAAAAAAATTAATGCAAAAAACAAAAAATGGAGCTATTCTTTCGTTTTTTGTTAGTTCTTGTGGTTATCTGGTGCCTCGTTCTAAGAATGATGATGTAAAAGTATCAAAAACGATACAATCTTATCTTTTGGGTAAGCGCGATTTATATTATTTGTATAATTTGGAAAAAAGTCTATATGGTATTCGTGCTACTTTAGAAGTTTTAGAAATGATGATAGATAGCGAGGCCGATATACTTTTTATTAATAGTTTGCCCATAATAACACAAGGATTTGATAAAAACATTAGTATAACTTGCGTAAAATGGAAAAGAGGAGTTTTGTCCAAATTTAAAAAAGTGGATTTGGTTTTTCTTTGTGATATTATGAAAGAAAATTTAGTGGAGTCACATCGGGAGTGTTTGTTAATTGTTGGTGTGGGGGGTTCAACAACAAGCAGAATGTCTTATCTTTTTAATTTAAATATAGAGGATACTTTATTATCTTATTGGTTTTTTAATGCGGTGTCCGTAATATGTCGTCGTGGTAAAAAGAAATTAAAGTGTGGCAAGGGATTACCTGGCTTATTGGGGGAAAGAAATCGTCATAAACCTTACAATTATGCGGTTTAAACCAAAGTACAAGTCCTGTATTTGGGCTAGGGCTGATATTTGGGGGGATTTATTGTGTAAAGAAAAAACTTTTTTGCGTCCCAAATGGGATTTAATCATGGGTATACTCGGAGGACGTAAACGGCGTAGGCGCCCTTTAGCGAAAAGGTCTAATGAGAAGTCCAGCCGTGGACATACCCCCTACCCGCTATGGCATAATTATAGTTTTATACAACCGCATTCTCGTCCAAATCAAACGTTTAAGTATAATCGATGGGGTTATCGAAATACACTATCTATTTTATTGTGTTTAAAACGATTTTACGGGGATTTAAGTCACAATACTTTAAAAAATTTTTGTGTCATATTTTTTAAATCAGAAGCACCGATTCAACGACTTTTGGGTACTTTAGAGGGGCGTTTAGACGTTACTTTGTACCGATTAGGTTTTTTCCATTCAATTTTTTACAGCCGTCAAGCGATTCAACATAATAAGGTATTAGTTAATGGTAAGTATATAAAAAATAGTAATTTTACTTTACAAAAAGGGGATTTTGTTGAGTTTTGCCCTACGCAACGATCTTTTATACGAGCTCGTCTTTTATCTCGTTACAAACCTTTTAGATCTTTTCGCATGCGCTTGGAGCGGTGGCGGTTGGCGCATCGGTTTAAGTTTGAGTTGCATCTTCAGCCAACGCCGAGTTGGATTCAAACAGATTATTCTAATTTAAGTTTTGTTTTGGTGTCAGATATTAAAACGCCCATCATGTATCCTTTTAGGGCTAATATCGATGAAGCATTGTGGTTTTATAAACATGGATATTGATAAATTTTGCAATCACTTTGCTTATTATACGTAATAACTTTTTAATTAATCTAAAATGTGGCTTACTTTTTTAACTATTTTACTAAATATTATTGATCTTGTTCTTCCTTTACTTATTGCAGTTGCCTATTTTACTTTAGCAGAACGTAAAATTATGGCAGGTATTCAAAGACGTAAGGGTCCAAATGTTATTGGATATTTGGGACTTCTTCAACCGTTAGCCGATGGTCTTAAACTTTTTGTTAAAGAAACCGTTTTACCTACAAATGCAAATATTGTTCTTTTTGTATTAGCCCCGCTGATTACTTTTATTTTAAGCCTTATTAGTTGGGCTGTCATTCCTTTTAGTTATGGTAATGTCATTTCGGATCCTCAGTTAGGGGTTTTGTATTTTTTGGCAATATCTTCCTTGGGTGTTTACGGAGTATTGATTTCGGGTTGGTCCAGTAATTCAAAATATGCTTTTTTAGGTGCCCTGCGTTCTGCTGCTCAAATGGTTTCTTATGAGATATCTATGGGTATTGGGTTAATAAACGTTTGTTTATGTGTTGGTACGTTAAACTTAACTGAAATAGTGGTAGCACAGAGGGACATTTGGTTAGTTTTCCCTTTATTACCGGTAGGCGTTATGTTTTTTATTGGTTGTCTAGCTGAAACGAATAGGCATCCTTTTGATTTGCCGGAGGCCGAAGCTGAGTTAGTATCGGGGTATAATGTCGAGTATTCCGCGATGGGATTTGCTCTTTTTTTTTTAGGTGAATATGCTAATATGTTAGTTATGGGGGGGGTTACTTCTATTTGTTTTTTAGGGGGGTGGTTGTCCCCATTTGGTATTGGGGTCTTTTCAGATGGTATATGGTTTGGTTTAAAAATCTGTTTTTTTGTCATTTTATTTATAGTTATGCGGGCCATTCTTCCGAGATATCGTTATGACCAGTTAATGCGCCTGGGTTGGAAGTGCTTTTTACCGCTGGCTCTTGCTTTTTTTATTCTTTCTGTAGGCATACTTTTGGGTTTTAACTGGTTGCCCAACTAGTAATTTTTTTTTATATAAATCTTTGAAAGTCTTATACAATACTTGGCTTTCATATATAAAGATTAAAGGCAGGCCTATAATTAGTTGACTTATTATATCGGGGGGTGTTACAAAAGCTGCAAATACCAATGATGTTATATAAATAACCCCTCTATGTTTTATCCACAGTGATGCCGATGTGTAGCTTTCTACAAGTCCTAGTAAAATAACTGCGGGTAAACCATAAGTTAATATGGTGTTCAATTGTTTTAAATGTGTCACGTAGTCATTAAATTTTGGTTCAAAGGTCAAATGAATAGGCATAAAAACGGTGGAGTATGTGTAAAATGTTTTCCAAAAGGTTTGAATTATTGATGGAAATGCGCTAGTGTACAGGAATGCGTTGAAAAAGATTGTCGTTATTAATATGGTAAAGCATGTATTGGCTTCATATATATATAGTCCAGGTCTGAAAAATAAAAAAATTTGTGTTAGCAGTATCGTGACACAAAAACTTGTACTTACACTAGCACAAAATTGTATATAGGTGAAAAATATTTCAGTTACTCCTGTAGTTATAAAATGAGAAAGTCCTGCTGGTAAGAGTATAAATATTAAACTTTGTTTGTAGGTGTATATCGTAAAAAAAAACATGGTTGTTCCAATAACCGTGTGTAATAAGCGGTAATTTAATTCTTGTGTGTAGTATATGGTAAATTGAAATTTTTTCATTTTTAGACCTGTAAATTTAAGAAAGATAGTTTAATTGGTAGAACTTTGGTTTCCAAAGCCAACGGTTGGGGGTTCAAATCCCTCTCTTTCTGTTATTTTGATATGAGGGTCGTTTATTTAACGATATGTTACAAAAGTGGATGAAAATAAGTCTTTTACAATTTCTATTTATATCTTGCGTAGGACTTCTTTTTTTTGCTGATTTGCCCAAATTAGCAAAAAGTATTAAAGAAAAAATAAGAGGATCTAAAAAATCTAATAATTAAAGTTTTGGTTTAAAATACTTATTGGGTTGTTGGCGGTTCGTAGTTTAATAGGTAAAACATAGTTCTCATGAAGCTAGTATTGCAGGTTCAATTCCTGCCGGACTGAGTGGAGATTCAGGTTAGAATGGTCGTTTGGAGTCTAGCCAAGTGGGTAAGGCGCCCGTTTTTGGTGCGGGGATCGAAGGTTCGAGTCCTTCGACTCCATAAGCCAGGGTGGTGGAAGTGGTAGACACGCTGGGTTTAGGTTCCAGTCTTTTGTGGGGTAGGGGTTCAAGTCCCCTCTCTGGTAATAATGTCTAGACCAAATATTAATCAATGGTTTAAAAAATGCAAAGGCACTAAAATAACAAAAAAAAGAAGTGTTGGTTTAAGGGGTTGCCCCCAAAAAAAGGGTGTATGCTTAAAAGTATTTGTTTGTTCTCCCAAAAAGCCAAATTCAGCCCGTCGTAAGGTGGTTAAAGTGCGTTTATCTAATAGAATACGATTAACTGCTTATATTCCTGGTCAAATTCATCGATTGCAAGAGCATTCTCAAGTTTTGATTAGAGGAGGTAGGATTCCTGATTTACCGGGAGTAAAATATCGTTTAGTCCGTAATAAGTTAGATTTGGCGGGGTTATCGGGTCGTAAGACGGCTAGGTCCAAGTACGGAACAAAGAAGCCAGATAAAGGATGTTAGAAGCAAAATATAGTCAATTAGGAATACAAGACAAAATATCTTTAAATGTGAAAATAAAAGAAAATTTTAATTTTTTGGGCATTAAAAAAGATCCCCTTGTGGGCAAAATGATTAATCTTTTAATGAAAAATGGCAAGCGTTCTAAAGCAGAAAAGGTTTTGAACAGGGCTTTTCAATTGTTGGATGAAAAATACCCGGGTCGCGCTTTGCACATTTTTTATTTTGGAGTTTTTGAGGCAAGGCGTGACATAGGTATTCGTCTTAAGCCTAGAGCAAAGAAGCATCGCGCGGTTAATGCGTTCAGCGTGTATTTACCATACACGATATCAGCTGTTAGAGGGTTGAATTCAGGAATGAGGGCTCTTTTGGCCGCGAGTCGAAGACGATCTGCCTCAAGACCTTTTTGGGATAATTTAAGCCAAGAGATATTAGAGTCTTCTTTGGGTAGAGGAGAGGTTGTTGCTAAGAGGTACAGCTTAAACAAATTAGCGGACTCGAACAAACGTAGAGTTCATTTGGGCTCCCTACCTATTTTCCCACTAATATCTCATTAATATTTAAATATGGATTTTATTCATTTTTTTTTTTTATCCGCCTTATTATTTGTTATTGGTGTTGGGGGTGTTGTTTTAAATCGCACAAATATCGTGGTTGTTCTAATGTCATTAGAACTGGCTCTTCTTTCAGTAAGTTTAAATTTTATCATATTTTCTGTTTGCCTTTCTGATCTTATAGGTCAAATTTTTGCAATATTTATTCTTATAGTAGCCGCTTGTGAGTCGTCTATTGGTTTAGCTATTATTTTAGTATATTTCAGGGTGAGGGGGAGTATTCGCATAGATCAAGCGTCGTTGTTAAAATCATAAATTTTATGCTTCCATGGTGAAATTGGTATACACGGCAGATTCAAAATCTTTTGTCTTTTGGCATGCTGGTTCAAATCCAGCTGGAAGCATCAAGCATGATTCAAGCGCAAACTCTTCTAAAGGTTGTTGATAATTCAGGGGCTAAACTTGTTAGATGTATTAAAATTAAAAAAGGCAAAAGTTCAGCTGGTGTTGGAGATATCTTGTTAGTGTCTGTCAAGGCTTTGCGACCGCGTTACGGTCGGCGTGTACGTTTAAAGATGAACAAGTCAGAAGTTCATCAAGGAGTAGTTGTCCAAACACGAAAATTACATCGATCTAAAAGTGGTGTTGGTTCTAGCTTCGGATGCAATTCTGTGGCTCTTATTAGTTCACAAGAAAAACCATTGGGTACTCGAATTTCGGCAACCTTACCCGCTAGACTTCGGGGTTTAAAATGGGCTAAATTGATTGCTATGGCAAGAAAAACAGTATAAGCAAAATGAATCTGTATCAAAATCATTATTTTAATGTGGTTCAGCGGGATTTTATTCTCTGCAGTAACGTGGCTACTTCTAGTATGCTACCGATACCTAAAAAAATATGTTTATATTTAGGAACTCCTGGTGTAAATAATAATTCAGTGGTTTCTTCTTTATGTGCCTTAAAAATAATAACAGGGGAGAGACCTCATGTTATTCCAGAAAAAATAAAAAGACATAAAAAAGGTAAAATATACGCGGTTGGCTGCAAAGTAACTTTTAGAGGGTTACAATTATATAATTTTTTATTTAAACTTCTGTTTAATGTTTTACCGCGTATTCGTCAATTTGAGGGTTTAAAATTACCCTCGCATCAGAGTGTGTATTGTTTTGTTTTAAAAGATATTTTTGCCTTTGAGGAATTAATTCCGTTATTTCCGTATTTTGAAACTTTAAATTGTTTTAAATGTCAAGTTTTTTTTGGTACAAATAGTAAAGAGGATATGTTATTTTTAGGGAATAGTTTGCAACTTTGTTTTGTTCCTTGATTTGAATTAAAGAAATGTCGCGGAAGTAGCTCAATCGGTAGAGCGTAAGCTTGCCAAGTTTAAAGTTGAGGGTTCAAATCCCTTCTTTCGCTTTATAGGTATATAAGAAATAAAATTGGGCTAATTTTCTTTTTTTAATCGCGATAGTTTTAGCAAAAGAAAAGCCAGAGTTTTTTTTTCTAAAACTAATATTTTAGATTTTTTAAGATATTTTATGGAGTACCATTTTTTTTCTATTGACACTCCCAGGCAATCTATTTGTCTGGTTATGCTCGTGATATTATTTTGCATCTCTTTTAGACTGTCATATACAGCAATTAGAGCGGGACAACCTACTGCAATCTTTGGGGGTGTCAAATAAAGTGGTACAAAATAAAGCTTACCCCCTCTCAAAGACATTTTTACTTTTTTAATTTTAGATGTTTTTAAATTGCTGGCATTTAAAAGAACAAAAGTTGTTTGTTTAGATAAAAATAATCGTTTTTTTCTTAAGTATTTTTTTCTAGCATCAGGCATGATTTAAAGGTCTTGTATTTTAATTTTTAGAGGCAATTTGTTCGCGCCAGCTTTTAAGGCGGGAAATCCTTGTTCTTTATCGATCCCGTATAGTAATAAGATAGGTTTTCCGGCTGAGATGGGTGCAACCCAGTGATTCACTTTCCCCTTGCCTTTGCCCATCCGGGCAGATGTCGGCTTATTGCTTATGGCTTTATCCGCAAGTGGGATAATCTCTAATTTTCCTTCTCTTTTAATTTTGCGCCTAATGTTTTGTCGTGCCGCCTCTAGTTGTCGAACATCTATATATCCGGATTCTAGTGAAATTATAGCAAAACAATTTTGTTCATTTAGTTTTTGTGTTTTAGTTGTAACTCTTGGCAATAACCTGGGTTTAAAGTATTTTTTATATTTTGTTTTTTTAGGTTGTAATAGCATTGGGTTAATTTTTACAAGTCCAAGCTTTTAACCCGACACTGCCGTATCCCGTTTGGGTTTGTTTATATTCCGCAGTAATTGTGGTGTTTAATTGGCTAAGGGGCATTTGGCCTATTTGATATTTCCAAGTTCGACTTCGTCCTTTTGCTTTATGCGTAAACCTGCCTTTTATTTGGATTTTTAAACCGTTAATTTTTTTATATTTTTGCAACGAATGAAGTCCTTGTTTGAGATATCGAAGAAATTCGTAATGCCTTTTTCGTTTTTGTCTAGAACAGACATTTTGTTCGATAAACCTGCATAAGCAGGCTGTGTTCGCTTTATTTTTTAGTATTAGTGACATTAACTGTATACCATACCTCGCGTAGTCATATTTTAAGTTATGGAAACTTTTGGTATAATAAGCGATTTCTCTTCTTACGGGTTTCGGCACTGATCTGGTATACATTTTTAACCTATTCACTTTTAGTATTGTCTTTTTTGTACCAGTAAATACCTGAATTAATTTTGCTGCTGTTTGTAATCTAGAGGCCACTAAAGTCCATGATTTTTTTTTTATTTTTAATTTATTTTCTTTGTAACGTCTTGATTTAATGCGTTTTTTTGAGCGTATATGCAGATGTATCAGGTCAATAGTTATTATTATTGCCGCGGCATGTTTATTAATCTGAATGTCATGAAGGTAATGTGTGGTCCCTAAGCAGCATGATTCAATAAAGTGGCGTATTCTAGATAATATGTAGTAAAATCGGGGTTCGTTCCAATGGGTGTACCCTTGATAAAAGGTATTTTGGGGTCGTAATGCTGTTGGATGGGCTTTTTGTGCCATTTTATTTTTTTTGTGATGGGGTTTTTCGGGTTGGTACAAATTCACCTAACTTGTGACCTACCATTTCAGGTTTTATTTTACGATTGAGCATCTCTTTTCCATTATGAATCGATAGTTCTAATCCGACACAGACGGGGTAAATAGTGGAACGCCGAGACCAGGTAATTTTTTTCTTTTTTTTGCTAAAATTTGTTAAAAGACTTTTGTCTATGAAGGGTGTTTTCCAGTTAGATCTTGGCATTTTTTTTTAATCTTCGTGTTGTGGCACCTTTTGTGGGTTTACCCCAAGGAGTCACAGATGGTCTACCTCCCGATGTTTTTCCTTCGCCACCGCCGTGTGGGTGGTCTATGGGATTCATGGCGACACCACGAACAATGGGTCGGTGCCCCAACCACCTGGCTCGCCCAGCTTTTTTTAATTTAACAAAACGATGTTCCGTATTACCAATAATGCCGTTAGTTGCTTGTGCTTTAATATTAAACCAGCGATATTGTCCTGATTTTAAACGTATTTGTGCCAAATTTTTTGTTTTTTTTACTATGTGTCCATAGGCCCCAGATGCGCGTAGTAGTTTGCCATTTTCTCCAGGGTGTAGGCTTATATTGTGTATTGGGGTTCCTGTAAGTATGCGCTCTAGAGGTTTGCTATGAGCATTATTTAAGGCACCATGGGTTAAATTTGATCTTACAACGTCTCCCTTTTGTATGTTTGTTGTTGCAAGTATATAATTTTGTTTATTGGTATCGGGATTAAAAATACGAGCCAAGTATGCTGATCTATTTGGATCATATTCCAATCCGATAACAATTCCTTGTGTGTGTTTTCGTTTAAAATCAATTTCTCGATATAAGCGTTTGTGACAACCTCCCCTATGCCAGGAGGTTATCCGACCTTTATTATTGCGGCCGCTTAATGTTTTGTGAGCCTTTATTTGGGATTTTAGTGGTTTTTCAAGAAATCGTTTTTTTGTCATACTATATTTCAATTGTTAGGATAATCAGTTATGCCTTTTATTATCGGTACTCCAACTCCGGACAATAAAATTTTGGTTCAGTCTGTTTCTCATATTTATGGTATTGGTTTAGCTGAATCCCGAATATTATGTCAAAAGGCGGGTTTTGGGGATGATGCACGGGGGGTTCATGTAACTCCAGAGAAAAGTAAACTTTTAGAAAGTTTGGTTGACAATACGGATCTTTTAGTGGGTGCTGATCTTCGTCGTTTTCAAAATGATAAAATACGTAGATTGTACGCAATAATGACTTATCGGGGTTTACGGCATAAAAAGGGTTTACCCGTAAGAGGCCAGCGCACTCATACCAATGCAAAAAAAAGAATCTATTTTAACACAAATGTTGTTTAATAACCGGTATTTTGTTGATAAATGGCTTAAATTTAAGTCAGCGAGTTATTCTAGGCAAAAGGTGGTAAAAAATACTTTGACTGTTAGGTATTTAAGTGATAATACACGAACTAAAGAGTTGGGATCTGTTTATTTAAGGTGTACTAAACGTAATATTTTTTGCACTTTGGTGGACTGTAAAAGTAACGTTATTAAAACAAGTTGTTCTTTAAGAGTTCCCGATTATAAGAATGAATTTAACGAAAGAGAAAATTTGTACACACGAGGGTTGTTATTAGGTAAATTATTCGGAAATAAAATAATTTCTTTGGGGTATAAAAGAATTATTGTCCATATTGTAGGAACAAGCAAAGGTCGATTTGGTGTTGTTCGAAGTTTTAGTAAATTGGGCATCGATATTCATTCTATTGTCTTAATAACAAGAACAGCGCATAATGGGTGTCGTCCTGTTAAGAGACGCCGTAAAAAATTACGCACAAAAGTTGTGGGTTTTAGATAAATGTTGTATTCGAAGGGGTGACTGAGCGGTTAATAGTGTCAGATTGTAAATCTGTTGGTTTTACCATCGTAGGTTCGAATCCTATCCCCTTCTTAAAATTAGTAAAATGAAGGAGCAAGCTAAAATGGTTCAACGACACCCATTTCATTTGGTTGATCCAAGCCCATGGCCTTTTGTGGCCGCTTTAGGTGGTTTAAGTTCAACTTTTGGTGGAGTTCTATATATGCATAATTATGGTGGTGGTGGACAGTTGTTGTGTTTAGGTTTAGTTACTATTCTATATGTGATGTTTACATGGTGGCGGGATGTTATTCGTGAAGCTTCATTTGAGGGCCAGCATACTGCTGCGGTTCAACAGGGTTTGCGCATGGGTATGATTCTTTTTATTGTTTCGGAGGTTATGTTTTTTTTTGCTTTTTTTTGGGCATTCTTTACCTCTTCTCTGTCTCCTGTTTTTAATATTGGAGGGGTTTGGCCTCCGGCTGGCATAGAGGCAATTAGTCCCTGGGGATTACCTCTTTTAAATACTATTATTTTACTTTCTTCTGGTGCAAGTGTCACATGGGCTCATCACGCTATTGTTGGAGGTTTTAAAAAGGAGGCTCTATTGGGTCTTGTTATTACAATAATATTTGCAGTTATCTTTACGGGATTGCAGGGTTTTGAGTATATTAACGCACCTTTTGCTATGTCTGATAGTGTTTACGGTTCTGTTTTTTTTATGGCTACAGGTTTTCATGGTTTTCATGTAATCATTGGAACTATCTTTTTATCTATTTGTGCTTTTCGGTTATATTTAGACCATTTTAGTCGTCAAAGGCATTTTGGATTTGAAGCAGCCGCTTGGTATTGGCATTTTGTTGATGTTGTTTGGTTATTTCTTTTTTTGACTATTTACTGGTGGGGGTTTAATGTAATAGTGTAATAATTTACTAGATATTTTTCAATTTTATTTTGACATATTTTACTCAGTCTTTTATTTTAGTTTTGTAAAGTTTATTGTTAAATTCGCACTTAAATTCGCACTTAAATTCTCTCAGTTCTAGCTGATTAAACATTTAAAGTATAATTGTTTTTAATTGTGTAAATTATTAGTTATAACCTCTTGTTTTGTCTATGTGACCCTAAAATAATACACATTCAGATGAAGTATAAAGTTTAGTGTTATATTTTTTATATTATCATTATCTATGTTTTTTAGTCCTTTAGAACAATTTCAAATACTTCCATTTGTTAATCTAGGTATTGGTTTATTTGACTTATCGATAACTAACGCAATGATTACAACGATTTTTAGTTTAGGTTTCATCCTGTTTGTTTACTATTGTCTTTCTGTTTTTGGTTTAAGCTGTTTTCCTAGTCGTTGGCAGTTATTTTTAGAAGGTCTCTATTTAACTACCGCGGGTTTAATATGGGATAGTATCGGTCCACATGGTCAAAAATATTTTCCGTTTATTTTTATGGTATTTAGTTTTATTTTGATCTCTAATGTGTCGGGTCTTGTGCCTTACTCATTTACCATAACAAGCCATTTGATTCAGACAATGGTTTTAGCTCTTGGTGTATTTATAGGGGTAGTTCTTATATGTGCTTCAACACACGGGTTTCACATGTTGAGTTTATTTCTCCCTGGGGGTACCTCGTTGCCTTTAGCATTTTTATTAGTTCCGATAGAAATAGTTTCCTATATATTTAAACCCCTTAGCCTAGCTGTTCGTCTTTTTGCCAATATGATGGCAGGTCACACCCTACTAAAAGTAATTGCTGGTTTTGCTTGGGCTATGATGGGGAGTGGTGGATTATTGCTAATAGCGCACGTTGTGCCCTTGTTAGTTTTGATTATTCTTTTTGGTCTTGAGTTGGCCGTTGCTTTAATCCAAGCTTATGTGTTTACAATTTTAAGTTGTATTTATATAAATGACGCTATAGTTCTTCATTAGTCATAATATTTGATTCTAACAATAATAAAGCGCAAATTATAAAAGCATTTTTAGCTCAGTGGATAGAGCAACGGTCTTCTAAATCGTGGGTCATAGGTTCAAATCCTATAAGATGTAAGTCATGAAATTCTCTTTAATCTTTCAAAATGACATCGTTGCTTTTTTGCCGGAGCTTTTTCTTGCAATTTCTATTTTAGTTGTTCTTATGCATGGAAGCTTTTTGGGTTTGTCCGCAGCAGCACTTTATACCTATTTAACACCGAGCATGATTCGGTTAACCTCAATAATTTTATTTATAAGTGTTTTTTTGGTTGTTAATAATCCTATCGAATCTCAGACATTATGGAATTCAATTTTTATTACGGATCATTTGTCGATATGGTTAAAATTATTTGTTGTTTTAGGTTTGTTTGTCTGTGTCTCTGTAAGTGAAGCCTATATGTTTTCGGTTCGGTTGCGCGCTTTTGAGTTTTTTTTTTTTATTATTAGCATTTGCTTAAGCTTGTGCTTATTAATTTCCTCGTATGATTTTCTTTCCATATATTTAAATATGGAGTTTATGTCCCTTATTTTTTATGTTTTAGCCACTTGGAAGAAAAATTCATATTTTTCTGCTGAGGCGGGATTGAAATATTTTATTCTTGGTTCGGTTGCTTCGGTTTTTTTTTTGTTTGGTGCATCCTTAATTTATTTTTCTATGGGTACTACCAATATAGGGTCTCTCAGTTTGTTAACGGAAAATCTTGCGGGTTGTTCTCCGTTATTCTATTTGGGTTTAATCTGTTTAATTTCAGCACTCTTATTTAAATTAGGATCAGCCCCTTACCACATGTGGATAGCTGATGTGTACGAAGGTGCTCCTACGATTGTCAGTCTTATTTTTGCATCTGTTCCAAAACTTGCTATATTTGTTGTTGTATTACGTTTAGTTTATACAAGTTTTTGGTGTTTGTTTCCTGTATTTTGGGAAGACTTTTTTTGCTTATGCGGTCTTTTCAGTCTTTTTATCGGTTGTGTGTGTGGTTTAGGTGAAACCAAAATTAAAAGACTTCTTGCATTTAGTAGTGTGGGGCATGTTGGATTTTTGTGTTTGGGTTTAGCGTCCGGTAGTGTCGAGGGGGTTCAAAGTGTTTTGTTTTATCTTTTCATTTACATGTTAACTGCTATTTTTTTATGGATTTATGTTCTCCACTTAGATTTGACATCTGATAATAGCTTTTTAACCTTTTCGGATGTAATTGGGTTAGTTCGGTCTAATCCAGTTTTTGGTTTAGGAATTGTCCTTATGATTTTTTCTTTGGCGGGCGTCCCCCCTTTGGGTGGTTTTTTCGCCAAACTTAACATTTTTGTTAGTGTCATTGATTCGTCTTATTATCTTGTCGCAATATTCGCAGTTTTAACTAGTGTTGTTTCGGCTTTTTATTATATTAGATTAATAAAAATTTTTTATTTTGAAAAAGCAGAAAGTTGGTTTTATTTCACCGCATTGACAAAAGGTGCTGCTTTTTTTTTGGTTATTATTGGATGGACCGTTATATTTTTTATGTTGAGTCCTAATTTGGTTTATTTATTGATCTATAAAATAGCTATAGGATTAATGATTTAAAAAAATGTCTTTTACTCAAGAATCAAAACCTTTATGGCAAAGTTTTATTCCATTGGTTTCTAACTCGGCATTGAGTGGTTTCTTTACTAGGTGGTTTTTTTCTACAAATCACAAAGATATTGGTACTTTATATTTAATATTTGGGGCTTTTTCCGGTGTTTTAGGTACAGCGATGTCTGTTCTTATAAGGTTGCAGCTTGCAAGCCCGGGCAATACGTTTTTGGGGGGGAATTATCAGTTGTACAATGTTATTGTTACGGCTCATGCTTTTTTGATGATTTTCTTTATGGTTATGCCTGTTCTTATAGGGGGGTTTGGTAATTGGTTTGTTCCTTTAATGATAGGTGCTCCAGATATGGCGTTTCCTCGTATGAATAATATAAGCTTTTGGTTGTTACCGCCGTCGTTAATACTTCTTTTGGCCTCCTCATTAGTGGAGGCTGGAGCCGGTACAGGTTGGACTGTTTATCCACCTTTAAGTGGTATCCAGGCGCATTCGGGGCCATCAGTTGATCTAGCTATCTTCAGTTTACATTTATCCGGTGCTGCTTCTATTTTGGGTGCCATTAATTTCATAACAACCATTTTTAATATGCGTGCTCCGGGTATGGGTATGCACCGTTTACCTTTATTTGTTTGGTCTGTTTTAATAACAGCATTTTTACTTTTATTATCTCTTCCGGTTTTGGCTGGAGGCATTACTATGCTTTTAACGGACCGTAATTTTAATACTACATTTTTTGATCCGGCGGGTGGTGGCGACCCAGTGCTTTACCAGCATTTGTTTTGGTTTTTTGGACATCCCGAGGTGTATATTTTGATTTTACCGGGGTTTGGTATAGTTAGTCATATTTTGGCTACTTTTTCAAGAAAGCCCGTTTTTGGTTATTTAGGAATGGTTTATGCTATGTTGTCGATTGGTATTTTAGGTTTTATTGTTTGGGCTCACCACATGTTTACAGTTGGTTTGGATATTGACACGCGAGCTTATTTTACAGCGGCTACGATGATAATTGCTGTTCCTACAGGTATTAAGATTTTTAGTTGGATAGCTACCATGTGGGGAGGTTCGATACGTCTTAAAACACCAATGCTATTTTCTATAGGTTTCCTTTTTTTATTTACAATTGGGGGGTTAACTGGTGTCGTTTTGGCTAATTCCGGTGTAGATATTGCTCTTCATGACACCTATTACGTGGTTGCGCATTTTCATTATGTTTTAAGTATGGGCGCTGCTTTTACGATGTTTGGTGCTTTTTATTTTTGGATTGGAAAAATGACTGGTTTGGGTTATCCGGAAGTTTTAGGGCAAATTCATTTTTGGCTTATGTTTATTGGAGTAAATTTAACATTTTTTCCTATGCATTTTTTAGGATTAGCCGGTATGCCTCGGCGTATTCCAGATTATCCGGACTCTTATGCCGGTTGGAATAGCGTAGCCTCTTTTGGGTCAATTCTTTCTTCAGTCGCTTCATTATTTTTCTTTTATGTTGTTTATTTGACATTAACCCAGGGGCATCTCGAAGATTCTAATCCTTGGGTTGAAAATAGGGGTGTTGCTTTTCCTGTGATTCAATCCAAAAAGCGGTAAACTAAAAGTAATAAATTATTAAAGCTTTTGTTATTTGTAATAAAGGGCTTTATCTTTTAATAGGGCTCTAGGGCCTATAACTCAGTGGTAGAGTATACGCCTGATAAGCGTAAAGTCGATCGTTCAATCCGATCTAGGCCCAAATGTGATGTTAATTTGTTGCTTTGTATTATGTATAGTCTCTTTGGTCTAGCGGTTAGGACGTTGCCTTTTCACGGCAGAAATATGGGTTCAATTCCCATAAGAGATTATTTAGTTAATAAGTTTTTATGTGGGTAAACTAAACAATTATCCGAGTAGTTGTATTAATTTGGTTTGATATGATAGTTTTTTAGATAATGTTAAACTCCCTGATTATATACGCGAATAGTCTTACACGACTTTTGCCTGTCCAAACATTTCAAGTGTTTGGACATGAGATTGTTATTAATGTGTCTAAAAAATATTTGTTGGCTACATTAACATTTTTACACCATCATAGTAATGGTAATTTTCATTTACTTACGTCTATTTCTGGTGTGGATTACCCAGATAGAGAAGAACGTTTTGAGGTTGTTTACGAGCTTTTAAATATTAGATCCAATTCTAGAATTAGGATTAAAACCTGCACTGATGAGATAAATCCTCTACCGTCTGTCGTTAATATATTTCCTTCAGCAAATTGGTGGGAGCGTGAGATTTGGGATTTACTCGGTGTATTTTTTTCAGGACATCCGGATTTACGTCGAATTCTTACAGATTATGGGTTTGAAGGTCACCCTCTTCGAAAAGACTTTCCATTGAGTGGTTATTTCGAATTGCGTTATGATGAAGATCAAAGAGTTGTCGTCTGCGAGCCTATTGAATTAACGCAAGAATTTCGTTCGTTTGATTTTCATATCCCCTGGTCTCATATTGGAAAAAGCTGATATATTAATATTTTATGACGAGATGGAATTTAAATGCAATACTTAGTTGGGTAGATTCTCATATTATTGATTATCCGACGGCTATGAATTTAAATTATAATTGGAGTTTTGGGTCGACCGCAGGGTTTTGTTTGCTTATTCAAATACTTAGTGGGGCTTTTTTAGCGATGCATTACGCGAGTGAAACGCATTATGCATTTTCTAGTGTAGAACATATAATGCGGGATGTCAAAAGTGGTTGGTTAATCCGATACATGCATGCAAACGGGGCTTCTTTTTTCTTTATGCTGGTTTATGCTCATATTTTTAGAGGTTTATATTATGGTTCTTATATGGAACCCCGACAACATCTGTGGTGGTCTGGTACTCTTATTTATGTTTTAATGATGGCGACGGCTTTTATCGGTTATGTTTTGCCATGGGGTCAAATGAGCTTTTGGGGGGCTACCGTTATTACAAGTTTTTTTTCTATTATTCCCGTGATAGGTAAAGAAGTTGTTATGTGGATATGGGGTGGTTTTACTGTGGGAAATCCGACATTAAATCGTTTTTATAGTTTACACTACTTGTTGCCATTTTTAATTACTGGTATGGTTTTTGTTCATTTGGGTTTGTTACATAAAGATGGGTCGAATAACCCCTTAGGTATAAAAACAAAAGTAGCAAATATTAATTTTTATCCTTATATTTATGTAAAGGATTTGGTGGCTTTTTTCGCGCTGGTTTTTTCTTTATCTATTTTTGTTTTTTACTTCCCTAATGCGTTAGGCGAACCGGATAATTACTTAGAGGCAGATCCTTATAGCACTCCAGCCCATATTGTGCCGGAGTGGTACTTTTTACCATTTTATGCTATTTTAAGAGTTATACCAAATAAAGTTGGGGGTATTCTTGCTATGGGAGGTGCTATTGTAATGTTATTTTTGTACCCGTTGTTAAATACCTCGATATTGCGAAGTGGTAACTTTAGACCTGTTTATGCCGTAGTTTTTTGGGTTTTCGTTGCAGACTTTTGTTTATTGGGTTGGGCTGGGACCACGCCTGTTGATGATTATTTTAGATTTATTGGTATCACGGTATCAGTTGGATATTTTTCTTTTTTTATTTTTGGAGGGTTGTTTGTTGGGTGGTTGGAAAAACTTTTAATGTTGCATGCCATCAAAATGGATGGTCCGAATAGACGTTGTTCAACAAGTTTAAACCATTTAACTACCGCCCCAAGTTACAAAGTGGGGGTGGTAGATTATTTGACCCCTAGAGATATCTCATAAATAAGTTGATATTAATTACACACGTGTCTCATGAACATATTAAAAAGAGCTAATACTTTATTTATTTATTTATTATTTGTTTTTTCTATATTTAAACCTTATAATATGGCGCATATGGACGCACCGCATCCCTGGCAAGTTGGTTTTCAAGATCCAGCTACCCCAATTATGGAGGGTATTATTTCTTTTAATGGTTTGTTAATGACTTTCATGCTACTTATCGCTTGTTTTGTTGGTTGGTTACTTTATCAATCCTTAACCCTATTCAATGAATCAGTTAATCCGGAGCCTGCAAGCTTTAATCATTCTACTTTACTTGAAATTGTTTGGACAATTGTACCTGCTGGTATTTTGATGATTATTAGCGTACCTTCATACAATTTGCTTTATGCTATGGAGGAGGTTATTGATCCTAGTTTGACGATAAAAGTTGTTGGCCACCAATGGTATTGGTCTTATGAATATTCTGATTTTGAATTAGTACCAAAAGTGACTAAAGAAAATCTAGATTTGGTTCAAAAGCGTGTTAAAAATTTAAAAGATTGGTTGGACTATATTGAAAATAACAAGGAAGATAAAAATCTACAAAATATTCAGACCCCTTTGGATTCTGAAATACGTAAAGAGAAATTATATATAACAGATGCTGAATTGGGGGATCTTAAAGTGGAGTGGGAAAACGCCAAGAGAGAATTGCATGAGGCGGGTTTGCATCTCAATAGTGCTAAATCAGATTTTAAATTAGCCCGTGTAGATTTAGCTGCGGCTAAACTTAATAAATCTAGTGCAGAGGTAATTAAAGCTAGAACAGAATTCTCTGAGTTTAGCTCGTCTTTTAAAAGACCTAATATTCTTCTCAAAGATGGATTCGACGGTTGGGACGAAAACTTAAGGCTAAAAACTAAAGAAAACTTAGATATTCTTAAAGCAAGGTTGTTAAAAGCAGAACAGGAATTTGAGGGTGATTCCTCTATATTTGATATATTGTCTATTGGTTTAAGTCCAGAGGATTTAGCTACCCCCAATGCCGCGTCAAAAAGCGCTGAGTTAGAATTTAATTCTTTTGGTGATAAATTAGCAGTTCCATTTTTAAGATCAGACGAGGCTGGAGAAATTTTAAGTAGAGCTAACAGTAAATTTGAATCCGCTCAGTCCTTTTTTGAGTCGAGCCAAAAAAAACTAGAAAAAGCGGTTTTTACTTTTGATAAATTGAAAGAGAATTTCTGTAAAAAAGATATCGAATTTTTAGGTTATTTAGGTTTAAAGGGCGAGTTTGATACCGGTGCCTTGGATTTTATCAATATCGATTTAAATGATTACAATTTGGACCAAATTAGTGATACGTCTTTAGAAAGACTTTACTTGGCTAAAGACGAACTTTGTAGAGCTAAAAGTCGAATTATTAAAATTAGTGAGGAGTTGGCAAAAATCAGCGATAGGTTAGAAATAGCCGGAGGCCATGCTAAAGATGTCAGTAAATCTCTTACGGACACACATTTTGTTGAACATAGGGACAAGATTAGTCGGCTAAAGGTTTCTGAAACATATTTTGACAATTTTACTTGGGATCGTCATAAAACTGATTTGCTGGAATATGAGAATAAATTAAGATATGGTGGGTTTGCACTTAAGGAGGCCAAAAAAATTATGGATGAGGCTCTCCTTTATCTTTGCAACAGTATTGAAAGCACCATAGAAGCCGATTTGGAAAATAATGAAACACCATTGCATTTTTCTCGGGGCATGGACTTACCTACGTCGGATTTAGGGGGGGTTCATGAGAAAATAAATATTTTGGCACTAGAGAATTGCATTTTAAAAGCGGCAGATAAAAAATTTTTACCCCGGGGTAAAGTAGCTGATTTGTTGAGTGATAAAATTTCGTCAGATTTAAAACAATTAAAATCAGAGCATGATATAGAGCAATTAAAATCAAAGTTTATAAATGAATTTCATGACGAGAATATTTACACTCAGTATATAGATTTTTCTCTTAATAAAATTAAGCATGAGGTAGATATCGCGGAAAGAGATTACAATGAGCTTATTGATACCTCCACGAAAATAAAAACTTTTATAGAAAAGATTGAATGGCAGTTAAAAAAAGTTTGTCCTATTAAACCGATAGAACAAATGTTGTCTAAAGATGTGCCGGAGGGGTTTTTTAAAGGGGCTCACTATGATGTTGATTCTCATGTTAAATCTTTTAAAATTTTTTTATCTGAGTTACGGCTACTTGATATAAAGTCGAATCCTAATATAATAGCTACTAAGTTACGTACTCTTTTATTGCAATCAAAAGTAGATTTAGAAAATTTAAAGTTATTTTCTACTTTTCTTGAAAAAATGGTTAAAGAAGATAGTAGTAAAATTGACAGAGATGCTTTAGTTCTGATGTATATTAACAGTACAGGAAGTTCTCCGGATAATTCAGGAATCGAGGGCGAGTTAAGCATCACTAATGATTCTACGGGTAAAGGTGAAAGTAGTGATAATAATCCGAAGGGTATTAATAGGTCTTATAATGGTATTAAAGAAGTTTTAGACGTTTTTGGGGAAAAAGACCTGGCTTCTAACCAAACTAATCTTTTGCTTGATATTCTACAAATGCTTAAAGATACGGTTTATACTTTGGATGAAACCGATATCAATAAGTTAAGACATTTTTTGTATAAATTATTGACTACAATAATTGAGGAAGATTCGAGTATTCATCAAATTTTAAAAGAAGAAATTAATTTGATTTTAGACCTTATTAAAGAACCATCCGGAGATGGTGAGGGCTCTGAAAGGCAACGTATAAATTTTGACTCGTATCTTATCGGAGAAGAAGATTTGATTATCCCTGAGCCACATAGTGTGGGAAAAGCCGGCAAAGTTTTTCGTCTATTAGAAGTAGATAATCGTCTTTTTGTTCCTATTAATACACATATACGTGTTTTAGTTACTTCGGCTGATGTCTTACATTCTTGGGCGGTTCCTAGTCTAGGGATAAAAGTAGACGCGTGTCCCGGTCGATTGAATCAAGTTTTTCTTTTTGTAAAAAGGGAGGGTGTGTTTTACGGTCAATGTAGCGAGATTTGTGGTGTTAACCACGGATTTATGCCTATCGTGGTACAAGCGGTCAACCAAGATGATTATTTAACTTGGGTCGGAAAAAGGTTATGCTCTTAAATTCTTTGTTTTTGCTTCTAATTATTGGTGTTTTTGGTTTAATTATTATACCTGCCGAGCATCGGTTGTTGCTCCGACAATTTTCTCTATTTATCACTGCATTGGTTTTTATCTTATCTCTCTTTTTGTGGTTGGGTTTTGACCATTCAACGTCTAAATTTCAATTTGTAGTTAACAATTTGTGGTTACCCGTATCAAATATAAATTTAGTTTTAGGTATTGATGGTATTTCCTTATTTTTTCTTCTGTTGACTACGCTAATTTTTCCTTTATGTCTTTTAGCCTCATGGACTTTTGAAAAAGGGAACTTAAAAATATATCTCATTAGTTTTTTAAGTATGGAATTGGTTTTGCTTCTGGTGTTTACAAGTTTGGATCTTTTATTTTTTTATATTTTTTTTGAAGCCGTTTTAATACCGATGTTTCTAGTTATTGGTATATATGGTTCACGTCAGCGTAAAATCAGAGCTGCCTATATGTTTTTTTTGTACACACTATTTGGATCGTTGTTTATGCTTGTTGGGGTTGTGTATATATACTTGTCCGTTGGCAGCACCAGTTATGAAATATTATCAATTACAAAGTTTTCTAATTATAATCAAAGGTGGTTGTGGTTAGCCTTTTTTGCATCTTTTGCGGCTAAAGTACCGATGTTGCCAGTTCATATTTGGTTACCGGAAGCTCACGTGGAAGCACCTACGGCGGGTTCGGTCATTTTAGCAGGGATTCTTTTAAAATTGGGGTCTTATGGATTTTTGCGTTTTTCATTGGGTCTTTTTCCTCAAGCGTGTATCTATTTTACACCGTTTGTTTTTAGTCTAAGCGTTTTGGGTGTAGTTTATACGTCTTTGACAGCTATTCGTCAAACGGATTTAAAACGGCTAATCGCATATACATCGGTTGCTCATATGAATTTAGTTATGATAGGGCTATTTAGTGGCACGGTAATCGGGGTAGAGGCCGCAATATTACAAAGTTTAAGTCACGGGTTTGTTTCTTCCGCCCTATTCCTTATAATTGGGGTTCTTTATGATAGGTGGCATACCAGAGGTATTAATTATTATGGGGGGTTAACGCATACAATGCCCATTTTCATAATAGTTTTTCTTTTTTTTACAATGGCTAATCTAGGCTTACCTGGGACCTCTAGTTTTGTTGGGGAATTTCTTTTGTTAGTGTCGGCTTTTGATGCCAATACGACAGCGTGTTTTTTTGCTGCTACATCTATGATTCTCGGGGGTGTTTATTCCCTTTGGTTATTTAATAGAATAGCTTATGGTAATATTAAACTTGTAGGTTGTGATTTAAACTACAGGGAATTCGTAGTTTTTCTACCATTGCTGGTAGGTACGGTTTTTATGGGTTTATATCCAGATCTCTTTTTTTCCGCAATGCATGCATCAGTTTCGAATTTGGTATGGGTTGACTTGTGGGTGTAAATAATTGAGCGCGATATTTGTAGGGGTTATTTGTTGGTAATCTTAAGTTCTTTTCGTCTAATGGTTAGGATATTGTCTCTATGAGATGAAGGTGCGGGTTCAAGGCCCGTAAAGAACTGAAATGTATTTAAACATAGTTTTTTTACCCCTTTTAGGGTCTATTATATCAGGGTTTTTTGGACGTTTTATCGGGGTACACGGTTCTTGTTTTATCACAGTATTCTGCGTGGGTTTAACTTTTTGTTTAAGCTGTTTGTCGTTTTACGAAGTAGGGCTGGCAGGAAGTGGCACCTACCTTTCTTTAATGACTTGGTTGGAATCAGACTCTTTTCATGTCGAGTGGGCTTTTTGTTTCGATAGTTTAACTGTCGTGATGCTTATTGTTGTTACCTTTATTTCGACTTTGGTTCATATATACTCTATAGAATATATGGGGGAAGACCCACACCTGCCACGTTTTGTGAGTTATTTGTCGTTGTTTACATTTTTTATGCTAGTATTGGTAACTGCTGATAATTTTGTTCAAATGTTTGTTGGGTGGGAGGGTGTTGGTCTTTGTTCTTATTTACTTATTAATTTTTGGTTTACTCGAATACAAGCTAATAAAGCCGCCATAAAGGCTATGATAGTTAATAGAATTGGGGATTTCGGATTAGCTTTAGGTATTTTTACGATTTTTATTTGTTTTGGCGCTTTAGATTATGCCACAGTTTTTGCGTTTTCTCCTCAATTAACGTCTTGTACTTTGTCTTTTTTAAATATAAAATTTAAGGCTTTAGATCTTATAGGGGTTCTTCTATTTATTGGTGCTGTTGGTAAATCAGCACAGCTTGGTTTACACACCTGGTTGCCTGATGCGATGGAAGGCCCTACACCAGTTTCAGCTCTTATTCATGCAGCCACGATGGTGACCGCTGGTGTTTTTTTATTAGCCCGTTGTTCTCCTCTTTTAGAATATTGTTCAGGGGCTCTTATGCTTATAAGTGTGGTAGGTGGTATGACTGCTTTTTTTGCAGCCACTACAGCTTTGGTTCAAAATGATCTTAAACGAGTTATCGCGTATTCTACGTGTAGTCAGCTGGGCTATATGATATTTGCCTGTGGTTTGTCCAATTATTCAGTTGCTGTTTTTCATTTAGCTAATCATGCTTTTTTTAAAGCTCTTCTTTTCCTTAGCGCTGGTTCGGTGATACATGCCGTAGGAGACGAACAAGATATGAGAAAAATGGGTGGCTTGCGCCGCCTATTACCATTTACTTATGCGATGATGGTAATTGGTTCATTGGCTTTAATGGGTATGCCTTTCTTAACAGGATTTTATTCTAAAGATGTTATTCTTGAAATAGCATATGCGACTTATTCGGTTCCTTCCCATTTTAGCTATTGGTTGGGGAGTTTTGCTGCTTTTTGTACGGCTTTTTATTCAATTAGGTTAATTGCTCTATGTTTTTTAGTGGAGCCTAATGGTAGTCGTAAACTATTACTTTCCGCATCAGAAGGGGGTAAGGCCATGGGGTTTGTGTTAGGTTTATTGGCAATACCTAGTATTTTTATCGGGTATTTTAGCCGCGATTTGTTTATAGGGTTAGGTACTAATTTTTGGGGTGGTTCCCTATTTTGTCTTCCATCCAATTTAAGTTTAATTGATGCTGAATTTATGTCAATTTTTTCAAAGATTCTTCCATTGTGTTTTAGTATTGCCGGTGGTGTTTTATCGTTTATATTGTATCGGTATTACAATCACAATATGTATTTTTGGAAAACTTCTATAGTAGGGCGTAAGTTTTATATTTTTTTAAGCCGAAAATGGTTTTTTGATAAAATTTATAATGAATTTATAAGTCAGAATATACTTGATTTCGGATATCACTTTACTTATAAATCTATTGATCGTGGTCTTATTGAAAGTTTAGGTCCTTTTGGTTTATCAAATATATTGACAAGTCAAGTACAGCAGGCACGTGTCTGGCATTCTGGATATTTATACCATTATTTAGTTATTTTTGTTTGGGGTAATCTTTTGTTTGGATTATGGTTTTTATTTGGTTTTCCTTCTTTGCGAGTTGGGGTGTTGCTTTTATTCTCTATATTATGGTTGACCCTATAATTTTTATATCCCTTATGATTCTTGGGGCTGGTTTGGGTGTTAAAGTGACTAGCACGCAAAATCCTGTTTACAGCGGCCTTTATTTAGTTTTACTTTTTTTTTTAGGATCAGCCATTTCTTTCCTACTAGGTGTCGAATTTATGGCTCTATTATTTCTTTTGGTTTACGCTGGTGCTATAGCTGTTTTAGTATTATTCGTTGTTATGATGTTAGATGTTAAGGCTATTGAGACTGTGTGGTCTTCTGGGCAAAAACAGTTTTTTTATATTAGTAGTTTTCTTTTTTTTTTTATTACGGTTTTTATAGGAAGTTCCTATGATTTACTTTTTTTGTTACAATCAGGAGCTAGCTGGGTTATATCTATTTTAGCGTCTTTTAACTTGGTGCAAAGTGAGGATAATTTAAAAACAACGATCAATATTTTATTCGATAGAGATCTTGCTGACTTTTTTTATTTGTGTTTTTATAATGATATTGTAGGTGGTTCTTTTTTAAATAACACCTCATGGTTTGTTAATTTTGATTCTTCTTCTGCTTTGAATGATCCCAGTTATCTTTTGTATTCCACCCATGCTATCTTGTTGATAATTGCTGGAGTTGTTCTTTTAATAGCCATGGTTGGGGCCATTAGTTTAACACTTCAAAAAAATTGTCCGGATTCTTTGCATAAACAATTAGGTAGAGAATCGAAAAATGCTATTTTTATGGTCAAGGATAAGTCTTTCACTAATTCTTTAAACTTGCATAATTTAAAAGGTGCTTCTTAAAATGATTAACATTACTATAAATGAACTTTTAATTTGGGTAAAAAAGGGGTCTACTGTTATTCAAGCATGTGAAGCCGCTGGTGTTAAAATACCTAGATTTTGTTATCATGATAAACTTTTTATTGCAGGTAACTGCAGAATGTGCCTTGTAGAGGTTGGTAATTCCCCAAAACCCCAAGCTTCTTGCGCTTTACCCTTTCTGCCAAATATGAGAATTTTTACTAACACGGCTTTAGTACACAAAGCGCAAGAATTCGTCATGGAATTTTTGCTTTTACATCATCCTCTCGATTGTCCTGTATGTGATCAAGGTGGTGAGTGCGAACTTCAAGAGCAAAGCTTTAACTACGGTTCAGATCGAGGAAGATTTTTTTTTTTTAAAAAGTCGTTAGGTGACACTTTTTGGGGTAGCCTCATAAAAACGGTTTTAAGGCGTTGTATCGTTTGTACTCGTTGTGTCCGGTACACTTCTTTAATTGGTGGTAGTGATATAATAGGTACTTCCAATCGTGGGGGTAATTCTGAGATTGGTATGTTTAAGGAAAATGTACTTAAAACAGAAACGTCCGGTGGAATTATTGAACTTTGTCCAGTATGTTGGTCCGGTTTTATTTTTAGTCAATAATCTCATGTTTTTTTTGCGAGAGTATTCCCCAGCTTTAATCTATTTATGTTTTAGTCTTATACTGGCTTCTATTATTTTTGGAGCTTCTTATACCTTAGCTTTAACTGAATCAGACAATGAAAAATTGTCTTCATATGAGTGCGGATTTGATCCTTACGAAGATGCTCGTAATGCATTTGATGTTCGGTTTTATCTTGTAGCTATTCTTTTTCTTCTTTTTGATATAGAAACAGTTTTTATTTTTCCTTGGGCCGCTTCTTTAAGTCAATTGCCGCCAATTGGTTATTGGTCTGTAATTGATTTTCTTTTTGAACTTGTTATCGGATTTATATACGCTTGGCAAATAGGTAGCTTGGATTGGGAATGAAAAATCAGGATTATAAAAGGCGTAATTTATTTTTTTTACAAGAGTCAAAGCGCAAAACGCTTAATGTTGTCGCGGCTAATCAAAATTTAAATATTTTTTTACGTTGGTGGGCTCAGTTAGAAAAATCAAAGTTGCCTCGGCAAAGCAGTATATGTCGGGTTAAGAATAGGTGTGTTGAAACACATAGATCCCGTTCTGTCATTAATGTGTATAAATTATCTAGATTGGAGTTTCGTCGTTTAGCCTCTCGAGGTTTCTTTCTTGGAATGCGTAAGTCTTCTTGGTAAAGTTTTTAGGTTTTTGATATTTTATAGCGTATAACAATTTATTTTACCTGTATTATTAATAGAATTTGCTAGCATTATTAAGATAATATTTAGATGCCTCAATTCGATACTATAACTTTCTTTAATCAAGTTTTTTGGTTAGTCCTTATTGTTTTTAATTTTTATTTTATAATTTTACGTTTTATGCTTCCTTCTTTGGCGTTTAGTCTTAAAGCAAGAAATAAGAATTTAAGATTTACGGAAGAGTCGCGTTAATATTTAAAAGTTTTTACAAACTATATAGGAGATGTGGCTGAGTGGCTGATAGCCTTGGTTTGCTAAATCAATCTATATTTTTAATGTGGCGTGGGTTCGAATCCCACCATCTCCCTTAGAAGGTCATATTTCAGAAAAAGTAGCTCAGATGGTAGAGTACTGGTTTGTCATACCAGTGGCCGCGGGTTCGAATCCCGTCTTTTTCGTCGGTTAATCAATTAGAGGGGGATATAACTTAATTGGTAGAGTGTACGCTTTGCAAGCGTAAAGTTGAGAGTTCAAATCTCTCTATCTCCAAATAGTAAAAGGGTAACTTGGCTATATGTGTTTTTGCAGGTTCGAATCCTGTATTACCTGATGTGATGAGTTTTTCGGGCAATACCGTTTATAAATGCGAAGTTTGGTCTTCGTCTGCAAATATAAAAAGTTTGAAATTATTATTATTTTTGTTGCCGTTTTTTCAAAGGCATAGAGGATTATCTATTAATATTAAAAAGTTTACACTGCTTAGGTCCCCTTTGGGGAATAAGAGGTCTAAAGACCAATTTGAGAAACGTGAGCACCGGATGTATTTTTACGTAGAAAGCAATAAACCTTCTAACATTTTAGCATATCTGCACATATTAACTTTTTTAAATGAAGTTAAATGTAAAGTTAAAGTTTCTAATAACTTATTAGGTTAGAGTTCAACTACAGAGGGATAAGTGGCCGAGTGGTTTATGGCACCAGTTTTGAAAACTGACGCAGACAAACTGCCGTGGGTTCGAATCCTACCTTATCCTAAATTTATTTATGAGAATAAAAGTTCAACGAAAATTATTAGGTTATATCTTGTCGGATGGTAGTTTTCGCTTTGCTTACGAGGATAATATTTTAGCAGAATTATTTAAAATAATAACTTTGGATATTGACAACCATTTTGTTTGGACCGGGAAGGGTCCTAAAGAACAAACAGAAATTACAAGTTTTGTTGAGCGATTTAACAAACAGTTATAAGTGTAATCCTTTTCACGTGATGTACAAAAATTAATAATCTTTAAGTAATTTACCCGTAATATTAAGATAAGGCAGAACTAAGTGTTGGTTAAAGATTTTCGCACCTTACAAGGTACCTATTTATTTTTACATTAGGATATTGAGGAGGTGTAATTACAATAAATTGTCTAATTTTAGATAATTAAATAAGCTGAGTTTGATCCTAGCTCAGAGTGAAGGCTATAAGCCTGCTTGAATACATGCGAGTTGAATGGTTTTGCGCCATAGCGTACGGGTGAGTAGAAAGTCAGTATCTACCCTTAACTTTGGAATAATTCTATCTCTCAGGGGAGAAACAATTGGAAAAATACCAAATAAATTATAAAAGGTACGCCGGTTGGGGATGATTAGATTTAGTATTAGGTAGTCGGTTGGGTTAGGCCTACCGAGCCAAAGATGCTTAGTTGGTCTGTGAGGACGATCAACCACACTGGGACTGAGACAAGGCCCAGGTTTCATTTGAAGGCAGCAGTAAGGAATATTGGACAATGAGCGAAAGCTTGATCCAGCAAGGCTTGGTGAGGGATTGAAGGCCAAGGTTGTAAACCTCTTTTTTAACTGAGGATAATGACATTAAGTTAAGAATAAGTCCCGACTAACTTCGTGCCAGCAGTCGCGGTAATACGAAGGGGGCTAGCCTTATTCGTCATAACTGGGCGTAAAGGGTCCGTAGGTGGCTCTTTGTCACGTTATAGGTCAAATCCTTTAGCTAAACTAAAGAAAGGTCTTTAATACAGAAGAGCTTGAGTCTGATAAAGGATAATGGAATTTTTCAACGAGGGGTAAAATCCATAGAAGTGGAAACGAACATCAAATGCGAAAGCAATTATCTAGTTCAGTACTGACGCTGAGGGACGAAGGCATAGGTAGCGAACAGGATTTGAGACCCTGGTAGTCTATGCTGTCAACGATGAATGCTAGTTTTTAGATCACTAGAAGCTATAGCTAAGGCATTAAGCATTCCGCCTGAGGAGTACGAGCGCAAGCTTAAAAATCAACGGAATTGGCGGGGGTTCAAACAAGTGGTGGAGCATGTGGTTTAATGCGATAATACGCGCGCAACCTTACCAGTTCTAGTAAGTCTGTCATTCTTGCGGAGACGTTTTGAATTTTGGGACTTTCAGGTGTTGCATGGCTGTCGTCAGCTCGTGTCGTGAGATGTACGGTTAATTCCTGTAACTGAGCGCAACCCTTATCTTTTTTTTTTTACTTCAATAGAGGATAAAAATTTATAAGAGACGGCCAGCCATAAGCGGGAGGAAGGTAGGGATGAGGTCAAGTCCTCATGGCCCTAATGAACTGGGCTACACACGTGCTACAATGGGAAGAACAATAAGTTGCAAAGACGTAATTCAAAGCCAATCTTTAAATCTTTTCTTAGTTCGGATTGAGGGCTGCAACTCGCCCTTATGAAGTTGGAATCACTAGTAATCGCGGATCAGGATGTCGCGGTGAATATGTCACTGGGCCTTGCACACACCGCCCGTCACGTCCTGGAAGTTGACTTGGCTGGAAGATTTTGGAATAAACCTTTTAAGCTTTATTAGAAATAATACAAAATAAAAAATATTATAGAGGGCAAACAAGGAAGTTTCTTTTAAAGGACAGGTAAACAACTGGGATGAAGTCGTAACAAGGTAGTCGTAGGGGAACCTGCGGCTGGAATACACGTATATTAAGAAATTTGTTTCTATGCCTAGATTTATACCCGAACCCTTATCGAATTCGAGTGTCCTCGTCTAGGTAGCCACACATACTAGTTTTTCTGGGAACCATGGCTTCTTAAAGTTTTAATTATGTGCAAATAAAAAGTTTGCGTTATAGAGCAGTTAGGTTAGCTCACCAGGCTCATGCCCTGGAGGTCGTAGGTTCAAATCCTGCTGGCGCTAAGTTTGTTGTTGGCTATTTGATGGTTAAAAAAAAAAAAGAATTTGAAAAAAAGTTAAAACATTTTACAATAAATTTTGGGCCTCAGCACCCGGCAGCACACGGGGTTCTTCGTTTAATTTTAGAGTTAAATGGCGAGGTGGTACAGCGGGCTGATCCTCATATTGGATTACTTCATCGGGGTACCGAAAAATTAATTGAGTCTAAAACCTTTGTTCAAGCCTTGCCGTATTTTGATCGTTTGGATTATGTGTCAATGATGTGTCAAGAACACACATATGTTTTGGCTGTTGAAAATTTATTACAAGTAAGTATACCGAAACGTGCTCAGTTTATTAGAGTTCTTTTTGCTGAAATTACAAGGATATTAAATCATTTGTTGGCGGTTGGTTGTCACGCTATGGATGTTGGTGCTATGACCCCGTTTTTGTGGTCATTCGAGGAAAGAGAAAAACTAATGGAGTTTTATGAAAGAGTCAGTGGTGCTCGTATGCATGCAAGTTATTTTAGACCCGGGGGTGTAAGCCAAGATATCGGTTTGGGATTACTCGATGATATTTATGCTTTTGTGGGCCAGTTTGGTCAAAGGTTGGATGAAATGGAAGAAATGCTCACAGATAATCGAATATGGCAAGAAAGGTTAGTAGATATTGGAGTCGTTACGGCGGAAGAGGCCATTGATTGGGGATTTTCGGGTGTTATGCTTAGGGGTTCGGGGGTTAGATGGGATTTAAGAAAAAACGAGCCCTATGAAATTTATTCTGATTTGAGGTTTAAAGGAGTTGTTGGTAAAACTGGCGATTGTTATGATCGGTATTTGGCACGAGTTGAAGAGATGCGTCAATCTTTAAGCATTATTCACCAATGCATTAATAATATGCCAATGGGGGGTGTTAAAGTGGATGATGCGAAAATATCTCCCCCGTCTCGGAGTGATGTGAAGCAAAGTATGGAATCTTTAATTCATCATTTTAAGTTATATACGGAGGGTGTTTCGGTGCCACTTGGTGAGACTTACACGGCTACAGAAGCACCCAAGGGTGAATTTGGTGTTTATTTGGTGTCTGATGGGAGTAATCGGCCATATAGGTGCAAAATTAAAGCTCCAGGATTTTCGCATTTACAGGGTCTTAATTTTATGGCTAAATCTCACATGTTGGCCGATGTAGTGACCATTATAGGTACACAAGATATTGTTTTTGGAGAAGTTGATCGTTAACTGCTATATTTTGCTAAAGAGGTTTAAGTGTTCGAGAGATAACGTAGTGGTAGCGTGTTCGCTTTGGGAGTGAAAAGTCGTAGGTTCGAATCCTACTCTCTTGATTTTATTATTGAAATACCCTGTTAGGTTTATCT